TCTCCTCTTTATTTGGTAATAAATATAAATATACTTTCAAATTTTGTTTTTTTTTATAATCCAATAATGGGTCTTTTTCATAGGAATACCATTTCTTTAAATCATCATTTTGAGGCGTATGGTATTGATTTATTTGATTTCGCAATTTTTGTGGGACTAATGTAGACCATGTAATCTGAGATAAATCATATTGATAATTACTTCTTAACCAGTTTTTCCATGGATTCTTTTCATAATTTGAAAGTTTGTTATGTCTTACTTTGGAATCAAATATTCCTTGTCTTCCAAAAAAATCCTTTATTTCATTCTTAAGAAAAAAAGATGGTCCATTATATTGAAGAATAGATCTTAACTTATTGAAGTTAATAACTTGGGTTTGTGATAATTTAAAAAATACATATTTTTGTGACAAATAAGATAAATCAAAAAAAATATGTGGCTTCTGCTTACTATTTCTAAGATTATCAAAACCCTTTTTTATAGTCATAGGCGAAATGAAGTCAATTTTATTTTGTTTTTTTTTATTAATTCTTTCTTTATTTATTTCATTATTGTCAATGTATTTTTCAAGAATTTTTTTTGTTGATTCCATAAAAAGTTGTAGAGAAATTCTGCGCATATTAATAATACATAAAAAGATATCTACGTATATTTTTTCAATGCAAAATTGAAATATTAATTCAATATTTTTTCTTTTTAATATTTTCCAAAATTTTGGGGGTGATTCTCGATTATTCTTTTTATTTTTTTTCATTATTTCTATTTGATTTCTGATTGTGTTTCTTCTATCAATTCTATGTTTAATCTCTTCTTTTGCCTGTGAATAATCTCTAGATTTATTTTGACTAAATGATTCATGAATTATCTGAGTGCTGATTCTCGAATCCTTTTCTGTTTGAGTTTCACTTGATTCATATATTTCTCTCGGTATAAATAATGGAATTTTCTTTCCTTTTAAAAGTGCTTTTATTATTTGTTTTAAAAACAAAAATGCTTTTTCTTGTTTCTTTGTTATTTTTTTTAAAACTCTTTGAACTCTAAAATTAAAATTTCTTATTTCTACTTTGTAGTCTATATCTTTAAAAATGGGTTCAAAAAAGGAAGGTGTTTTTCGAGGAGGACCAAAAGGATATTCTGTTTCCATTCCCAAAACTGTTAAAAAACAAGAATCAAAATCATCTTGTTGCTTTCGATCTCTATCAGAGAGTCGTAGGTTAGATCCGTGCCACGGTTTCAAATGAAAAGGATATAAGATTTTGATCTGAAAACCGTCTATTAACCAATTTTTAGGAAATTCCGTTTTGGAGAATTGAAGACCATTATAGCTACACTTTAAATAAATTTCTCTATTCCAATCTTGGAAATCCTCATACCATTCCGGAGATTGCCCTAATAAAATACGTCCAATATTCTTAGCTAGTATCAATAAGGGTAATTTAATATACCTTCTAAAAATTGATTGTGCTAGTAACAGAATACTTCTTGTTTTTTGTGCATATGGAATGTTTTCCCAGAATTCCATTGCGTCTTCCTGGTTGTTTTTTTTTATTTGGAATTGTTGATCTAAAATTTCAAATTCTGACTTTTTACTCAACCAATCTCTAATATTAAAAAAAAGCTTCATTAGGTCGGATATAGGAAAAGGAAAATCTTCCATTTTTTCCAAAAAAAGAGGGGAATGCGGATTTCCTTGAGACGGTCCCCAAATAACCATTTTACGTCTTTGAATGCGCATAGATCCTTTGATTACGGTTCGACGAAAATCTGGTTCTTCCAAATAACTTATAAAACCCGAATCTCTATTAAATTTTGTATAAAGATTATAATTCTTGAAATTAGATTTCTTAAAACTTCGTTTGGAACGAGTTAAAAAAGCTATACGTTTAAATCGTCTTGTTCGAAGCTGGTGATCCAGCCCTTGCATTACGCCTTGTTCTTTTCGTCGTTTTTTAAACATTTGTTCCAACTCGTTGATTAATTTGTATGACCATCGAGGTGGTTTTTTACCTATTTCATTTATGTTTATTCCAATAGATTTTTTTTCGCGCTTAGGATTAGTTAGAATTGCGTTCAATGAAAACTTTAACCTATTATTTGAATCAATTTTTACTTGTTTTTTTTCTGATATTTCTGTTTTCTGTTCAGATTCTGGAAAAGTAGGATAAGGAAGAAGGATATCGTGAATTTGATTTATTTCAGAGGGCTCTGTGCAATTTTCTATCGAAGTTTCTTTTCTGATTGAAGATGAAAAAATTTTATTCATTCTTCCACGATACATCCCATTTAAAAAGGGATCATACATTTTAACTAGGTAATTATTTTTGTTTTTTTTCTCAACATTACACAAATTAACTAGGAAATTCTTTTTGTTTTTAGTCTCCGCATTACACAATCTAGTCTTTGTTTCAAGTATATTTAAAGAAAGAAATAATGTCTCTAAAGCCTCGATTCTATTTATAAATTCATTATTTAAGTTCTTATTTTTCTCTTTATTGGTATA